TTGTTTTGACCAAATCTTCTAGTTTCCTTTGATTATTGCGGGGCATATCTCATTTCAAGATTTATCGACTGACTTGACAGGGATCCTATTTCCAGCCTATTTCATTTTTTATTTCCATTTTCTTTAATTGCTTTAGTTAGTATAACTCTATATGTTACGCTTAGACAAATTTTCTTGTTTTCGCCTAGGATTCTTGCTAAAGAAAGCGACTTCCAAATAAAATCGAATTCTTCTTTTGATTATTTGAATTTTTTTTTATAAAAATTCGATTTCTAGATTTTGATTTTTTAGGAATAGAATCGGGAGGTCTTTTTGTCGTTTTTTTTCTTAGTGATTTAGAATAGAACGAGTATTCAAATGGAAGAAAATGGGTAGGTATTTCCATCTCAGGATTTCGAATATCTTAATTTGAGTGTTGGTATATTCCGTTTATGAAAATAAGGGTGGGGTTTTCTCTTGATTGAATAGAGAAAAAGAAGACCATCCCCTTTTTGTTTTGGTGTGCTTCGCTAGGTCTAGTTTTTAGATATACCAAAAAGGGGAGTCTGGCTAGCTTAACCCCTTGATTATGGACAGGAAAATTCATAGAGAATTTCCCTCCGAAGATTAATGACGAAGTGTTGGTTTGTTTATCCACGATTGGCACGATTGGAAAAGGATCGATTCGATCTCTTGAAATACGTTTTTCTTTCCGTTTTCTGTTCGGCTTTAAACGATTCCTGTGAGTGAGTTTCTAGGACAAATTGGGTTTGGATGAACCAACCGGTCAGTTACAAGCAACAAACAAGAATGAAGAAATGAAAATTATACAATTTTTTATTTCCAATTTTGATTTTATTCATTTTATGGGGCTCTAGGGCTATACGGACTCGAACCGTAGACCTTCTCGGTAAAACAGATCAAACTTATTATTATCAAAATGATCTGAACTGTTTCAAAGACCCAACATGCATTTTTTTTGCATTGGGCTCTTTCATTAACTGATAGAAATATCAGCCAATCCGCCATATTTTTTCTTGACAGAAAAATAAGATAAGGGGATGGCTCCACGTGCTCTGATTCATTATTTGGGATTCTGATTCAGAAGCACTACCAAAGTGTTTCAAGGGTGGGGTTATCTTGACGTAGGTCTGCCTCTGGCCTAGATCGTTTTAAGTTAAATAAAGTCTCTATTCTTCGGCTTAAAAAATCCAATATGAAACTTCATACACCTTCAAGTTCATAGGACGAAAAGAGATTTTTTGAGGGCCTTGTACTCATTATGCCTAGCATTGAATGTACTGGTATTCACCTTATCACTATCTCAAATCAATCATGGGGTCTGTTTGGTACCTAAACGGGCACTCAAATCGAACCGAACCCTTTGTCAGGCTATTGTTCTCGTAAAGTTATGGAGTAAGACATCGATTTCTCAATAAGATCCATTTTTTGGATTGTATGATGGACTCCCCTGAAAAACATTGGCGCGCGTGTAAACGAGGTGCTCTACCAACTGAGCTATAGCCCTTAGTGCTTGTGATGCATATTTTATCATGTATATAATTTGTTGTCAAGATGAATATTCTATGATCCAACATCCTAAATTTGTGAGTGGTTGAGTGGTATTGCTTAGATTATTATTGCTTATAAGCAATATGATATTTATAATCCATCGATGGGATGGGTTCCGTTTGGTTATCTTTGGGATGATAAATGACCTACTTAACTCAGTGGTTAGAGTATTGCTTTCATACGGCGGGAGTCATTGGTTCAAATCCAATAGTAGGTAGAACTTATTAGATACCATTGACTCCGACATCTAATAAGTTTTTTGCCCGACCCTCTTCTATCTATTTTTAGAGATTTTTTTTTATTGAATCTAGTTAAATTTCATTTTTGAATTGCGTTGTATCAAAATGGGATTCTGCTTGATTGGATTCACTCGACAGAATCCAATCAAAATAGGATTTAGAAAAAGAACTTCTTTTTATTATTTGAACGCACCAACTAGTTATGAAATAACATTGACAGCCTCTACTCTTGTCCTAGCTCGCCGGAGAGCTAGATTTGCCTCAATTATTTGTCTCTTTCCTTCAGCTTTTCTCAAATTAGCTTCCGCTATTTCAAGAGTTTGCTGAGCTTCTTGTGGATCAATATCACTACCCTTTTCCGCATCATTTACTAAAACAGTGATTTCATTATTGCCTATTCTAGCAAAACCGCCCATTAGAGCCATCGTTAACCATTGGTCCTTAAGGCGTATTCTTAAAATCCCTATATCTACAGCTGTAGCAACAGGAGCATGATTTGGTAATACGCCAATTTGACCACTATTTGTAGATAAAATGATTTCTTTCACTTCTGAATCCCAAACAATTCGATTAGGGGTCAGTACACAAAGATTTAAAGTCATTTCTGCAAATTGCTCTCCATTTCTAAGTTCATAGCCTTCGCGGTAGCTTCATCGATATTACCGACTAAATAAAAGGCCTGTTCAGGAAGACCGTCTAATTCTCCCGAA